TCATAAACCTAAATAATAACAAAAAAACTAAACTAAATTATAACTATAATAAATAACTCGAAATCTAGTAAAGTATTGTATTATAAAGTTCAATTAGATGAATTCTATCAATATCTGGACATATTGTATATGTAAATAAAAAAAAAATAAGAGTACCCTTCTGGTTCTGGTTTGTTCTCCCGAAATCAAACCCCTCCCCTTTTTTATTCATAATTTGAAGTTCCTACGATATAATATAATAAATCTGTGACTCTTGAAAAAAGGGGAAGAAACCTTTTCCCTATTTCTCTCTATTTATTTGATTTCACAGTATCAATTATGTCAAAAATCAAACAAATAATGAAAAGCCGGCTATCGGAATCGAACCGATGACCATCGCATTACAAATGCGATGCTCTAACCTCTGAGCTAAGCGGGCTTACATAACAGAAATTTTACATATATAAAAAGTTAGTAAATTCTTGAGATCTTATCTATTAACTGCAGATTCTTATCTATTGATAAGTAATAGGAATAGATAAAAAAATTCATATAGAAAAGAATAGAATTTTTCATTCTATTATAATATAGAAGATAAAAATGAATAGAACGATTAATAGAATATAGCAATAATGCATTTCGATCTGTTTATCAAATATATGTTTATCAATAATTAATATTTTTTTTATCAATTATATATTAAAAATATTAAAATTCTCTTTTTTTTTTTTTCAAATTCTTTATCCATTTCAATTTATTTAATTTAGAATTCTAAATAGAATCCAATATCTTCTAATATCTAATAAATATCTAATAATATAGTAGAATCTAATAAAAATTATAATTATATACATTAATATGACTGTCTATATAGATTTTGTTAAAATTATTCTATTTAGATTTAGAATGAATTATATTTCAAATTAGAAATGAAAAAATTTTCAATACTAAGAACTATCTAATTCGAACTATTTAATAAACTAATGCAAAATAAATTTGAAATTTCCCACCTTTTTTTTATTCAAAAAAGATAATTTACAATTATGGAATGATTAGTTAATGTCTATTCTATTAATAATAATTCTATATTAAATGAAATCATTTTTCTAATAGATATTTTCTATAGAAAAAACAAAGAATTAATATATTTAGAATGTATTTTATATATAAAATGATATATAATAATCCTAGAATAATCATAAAAAAAAAAATGTAAGGAAAAGTTTTTGTTGAGTTATGTTATAGGAGATCTCCCTTAAGGAGAATCAAAAAGAAATAAAAATGAAAGAGAAAGGTACAATCAAATTCAGACCATAATGAAGCATTTAGCTCTTTTCATTGTGAAAGGTGGAAGATAAGGCGAAAAAAAAAAAAGAATCGACCATTCAAGTATTCAAAATTTTACGAGAAAAATAATAGAAGGAGAGATAAATAGATACGTGTATCTATCTATCTATATTGAATTGCAGATACAGAAATGATAGAATCATTTTGGATTCGACTAAATATGGGTCTCTAATAGAGATCAAATAAGCTAGATAAGAAATAAAATAGGATCCATTTTCGATAATAGGATCCATTTTCGATATAGGAATTGGTATCTAATGAATTCAATAGTTCCAGCATAATACAAATGAAAGAAAAAACACAAGGACATTTTTATAGTAATGAGATATTACTATTAATAGAGTAATAAGATTTTTATTATTAGAATAATAAGATACTAATGGGGATATGGCGAAATCGGTAGACGCTACGGACTTAATTGGATTGAGCCTTGGTATGGAAACCTTACCAAGTGATAACTTTCAAATTCAGAGAAACCCTGGAATTAAAAATGGGCAATCCTGAGCCAAATCCGTTTTTCCGAAAACAAATAATGATTTCGAAAGCAAGAATGAGAAAAACAAAAAGGATAGGTGCAGAGACTCAACGGAAGCTGTTCCAACAGATGGAGTTGACTGCGTTTCGTTAGTAAAGGTAAAGGAATCCAATCCTTCCAGCAAAACTCTATAAAGGAAAGGATGAAAGATAAACCTATATACATACGTATACGTAATAAAATAGTATTTCAAATGATTAATGACGACTCGAATGTTTTTTTTATGATATAGTCAAAATGAACGAATTGTTGTAAATCAATTCCAACTTCAAGTTGAAAAAAGAATAAAATATTCATTGATTCAATATCATTCACTCCATCATAATCTGATAGATCTGTTGAAGAACTGATTAATTAGACGAGAATAGAATAAAGATAGAGTCCCATTCTACATGTCAATACGGACAAAAATGAAATTTATAGTAAGAGGAAAATCCGTCGACTTTTAAAATCGTGAGGGTTCAAGTCCCTCTATCCCCAAAAATAGAAAAAGGCACCTTTTATTTGCCTTTCTAATTATTTATCCTATCCTTTGATTAGTGATTCACAACTCATTATGTTTATCATTGATTATACTCTTTCCCAAACGGATCTGGGCAGAAATGCATTTCTTATCACAATACTTGTGAATATATATGA